TTAAAATATAACCAACAGCGAAATGTACTAAACCCACTAAACGAGCTTGAACAATTGAAAGAGCAACTGGTTTATCTCTCCAACGAACTAAGTTTGCTAATGGTGTACGTTCGTGAGCCCATACTACAATAACCACGCCATGAAATTAAGAACATGAAACCTGTAGCCCAAATTAAATGAGCAAATAAGAATGTCCATGACCAAACTGATAAGTTATTCATACCGAATGGATTATAACCATTAATTAATGGTGATGAATTTAACCATAAATAATCGCGTAACCAACCCATAATATAGTTCGACGATTCATCAAATTGTCCTGGATTACCACCCCAAATAGTCATGTGCTTCCAATGCCAATAGAATGTTACCCAACCAATTGTGTTTAACATCCAGAACATTGCTAAGTAGAATGCATCCCAAGCTGAGATATCACATGTACCACCACGACCTGGACCATCACATGGGAAACTATAACCAAAATCTTTTTTATCCGGCATTAATTTTGAACCACGTGCATCTAAAGCACCTTTTATAAGAATTAATGCTGTTACATGTAAGCCTAAAGCAATAGCATGATGAACTAAGAAATCACCTGGACCAATTTTTAAGAATAAGTCATTTTTACTATCATTAATCGCATCTAACCAACCTGGTAACCAAATCTGATTACCTGCCACAGTTGCTGGACTTGTTGAAGATGATAATAAAACATTAAATTCATAAACGGCTTTACCAGATGCAGCTTGAATATATTCAGCAAATAATGGTTCAAATAAAATTTGTTTCTCTGGTTGACCAAAAGCAACAACAGTATCATTGTGAATATATAAACCTAATGTATGGAAACCTAAGAATAATGAAGCCCAACTTAAATGTGAGATAATTGCTTCTTTGTGTTCTAGCATACGTGCTAAAACGTTATTTTTGTTTAATTCTGGATCATAATCACGTACAAAGAAAATTGCACCATGTGCAAATGCACCGACCATTAAGAAACCTGCAATATACTGGTGATGAGTATAAAGTGCAGCTTCTGTTGTGAAATCTTTTGATAAAAATGCATAAGGTGTGATTGCATACATATGTTGTGCTGTTAATGAGGTTGCTACACCTAAACATGCTAATGCTAAACCTAGCTGCATATGTAAAGAGTTTGTGATAGTTTCAAACAAACCAATATGTCCTGCACCTAAACGACCTCCTGGAGGACGATGTGCATCTAAAATTTCTTTCATATTGTGACCAATACCAAAGTTAGTGCGATACATGTGACCAGCAACAATGAAAACAACTGCAATAGCTAATTGGTGGTGAGCAATATCACTTAACCATAATGACTGCGTTTGTGGGTGGAAACCACCTAAAAATGTTAAAATTGCTGTACCTGCACCTTCTGAAGTACCGTAAACGTGATTTGCACTATCTGGGTTTTCAGCATACACTGTCCAATTCCCAGTATAAAACGGTGTTAAACCAGCTGGGTGTGGTGGTGTTGTTAAGAAATTATCCCAACCAACATGAACACCACGTGACGCAGGAATAGCTACGTGTACAATATGACCAGTCCATGCTAATGAACTTACACCTAATAAACCTGATAAATGGTGATTTAAACGTGATTCATTATTTTTAAACCAAGCTAAACTTGGACGGAATTTTGGTTGTAAATGTAACCAACCTGCAAATAATAAAGCTGATGATAATAATAATAAGCCAATTGCGCCTACATATAATTCTTGGTTTGTTCTAAAACCAATAGTGTACCACCAGTGATATACGCCTGAAAATGCAATATTCACCGGATAGGTATTACCTTTACTAAATGCTTTAATCGCTGATTCACCAAAATGTGGATCCCAAATTGCATGGGCAATTGGTTTTGTTTTTAGTGGGTTTGTTACCCATTTTTCAAAATTTCCTTGCCAAGCAACATGGAATAAGTTTCCTGCTGTCCATAAGAAAATAACAGCTAAATGACCGAAATGTGACGCGAAAATTTTTTGATATAAATTTTCTTCAGTCATACCATCATGTGCTTCTAAATCATGAGCAGTAGCGATACCGTACCAAATTCTTCGCGTTGCTGGATCTTGTGCAAGGGCTTGGCTAAACTTTGGAAATTTAGTTGCCATAATTGTTAGATGCCTTTTTATATAAATTTTAGTTTTGAATAAAGATAAATCTTTTTTTCTAATTAGACAAAAAAGTTTTGTTTTAGCTAATAGACAATGCTCGAGCTAAGAAGAACGACCATGTTGTTCCAATACCACCTAATAAATAGTGGGCTAAACCAACAGCTCGACCTTGAGTAATACTTAATGCACGCGGCTGAATGGCTGGTGCAAAGTTTAACTTATTGTGTGCCCAAACAATTGATTCGATTAATTCTTGCCAATAGCCACGACCACTGAATAAGAACATTAAACTAAATGCCCAAATAAAGTGTGCACCTAAGAATATTAATCCATATGCCGATGATGCTGAACCATAAGACTGAATTACTTGTGATGCTTGTGACCATAAGAAATCACGTAACCAACCATTAATAGTAATCGCCCCTTTTGCAAAGTTTCCACCTGTAATATGTGAGATACTACCATCCGGTGCAATTGTACCCCAAACATCTGATTGCATTTTCCAGCTAAAGTGGAAAATTACAACAGAAATTGAGTTGTACATCCAGAATAAACCTAAAAATACATGATCCCAACTTGAACTTTGACAAGTACCACCGCGGCCTGGACCATCACATGGGAAGCGGAAACCTAAGTTTGCTTTATCCGGAATTAATTTTGAACTACGTGCGTATAAAACACCCTTTAATAAAATTAAAACTGTTACATGAATTGTAAAGGCATGAATATGGTGAACCATGAAATCTGCTGTACCTAATTGAATTGGCATCATTGCAATTTTGCCACCAACTTCTACTACTTCACCACCAAATGCATAACTTGTTGTTGCTAAAGCATTTGGCGCTGTCGTACCTGGAGCTAACAAGTGAACATTTTGAATCCATTGCGCAAAAATGGGTTGTAGTTGAATTGCCTTATCTGAGAACATATCTTGAGGGCGACCTAAAGCTCGCATTGTATCATTATGAATATAGAAACCAAATGCATGACAACCTAAGAAAATACAAACCCAATTTAAGTGTGAAATGATTGAATCACGATGACGTAAGACACGATCTAATAAGTTATTATAGTTATTAGCTGGTGTATAATCACGAACCATAAAGATAGCGCCATGTGCAGCACCACCTACTACACAGAACCCACCAATCCACATATGATGTGTAAATAATGAAAGTTGTGTTGCATAGTCAGTAGCAATGTACGGATATGGTGGCATTGCATACATGTGATGTGCTACAATAATACTTAATGAACCGATCATAGCTAAATTAATTGCTAATTGAGCATGCCATGAAGTTGTTAAAATTTCATATAAACCTTTGTGACCTTCACCCGTAAATGGACCTTTGTGTGCTTCTAAGATTTCTTTCATACTATGACCGATACCCCAGTTTGTACGGTACATGTGACCAGCAATAATGAATAAAACTGCTAAAGCTAAGTGATGGTGAGCAATATCACTTAACCATAAACCACCAGTAACAGGATTTAGGCCACCTTTAAACGTTAAGAAATCTGAGTATTCACTCCATTGACCACTGAAAAATGGTGCTAACCCTTTTGAAAAACTTGGGTATAACTGACTCATTAATTCACGATTAACTAAAAACTCATGTGGTAAAGGAATTTCTTGAGGTGCAACACCTGCATCTAGTAATTTGTTAATTGGTAACGCAACATGAATTTGGTGACCTGCCCATGATAAACACCCTAAGCCTAATAAACCAGCTAAATGGTGATTCATCATTGATTCTGCATTTTGGAACCATTCTAGTTTTGGAGCAGCCTTATGGTAATGGAACCAACCAGCAAATAACATAATTGCTGACATTGCTAGTCCACCAATTGCAATCCAATATAATTCAACTTCACTTGTAATTCCTTCTGCACGCCACATTTGGAACCAACCAGAAGTTGTTTGAACACCTTGGAAGTTACCACCAACATCACCGTTTAAAATTTCTTGACCAACAATTGGCCAAACAACTTGAGAACTTTGTTTAATATTAACTGGATCGGTTAACCAAGCTGAATAATTAGAAAAGTATGCACCATGGAAATGCATACCACTAATCCATAAAAAGATCACTGCTAATTGTCCAAAGTGAGCACTAAAAATTTTACGAGAAACTTCTTCTAATGAACTTGTTTGACTATCAAAATCATGCGCATCTGCGTGTAAGTTCCAAATCCAAGTAGTTGTTTTTGGACCTTTTGCTAAAGTTCGAGAGAAATGACCCGGTTGTGCCCATTTCGCGAAACTAGTTTCGACTGCGTCTTTTTCAACAAAAATTTGCACATTTTTTGCGCGACGGTCAGTTGAGCTTATTGCCATTAATTTTCTCCTTGTTGGGAGACGAAAATTTCTGAAACTCTCATAACATAAAAAATAAATAGAATCGTTATGATAATTTATTAACTATGAGTTTTCAAAATGGCATTATACATTTTTTTGCACATTTTTGACTTAATTAAAAAATATAAATGGATAATTATTTTAGAGTAATTAAACTCTAAAATAATTATCCATTTTGTTCTTAGAAGTAAAATCCTAATGTATCAGGGAAGAAACGATTAATTTCAATAATCATTCCAGCAGTAAAAGTTAACAATAATGTTAATAAAACAGGTGCTGTTGATAAATATTTTTGAAAATTTTCCATAGAGTTTATTTAAAACCGTGAATAATAGTTTGATTCTATATTTTATTTTTTCTTTATCGAGGTGAAACGGTAATTTCATCTTTTGGCGCCACTAGATCTCCACTGATTAATTCTTGCCATGCTGAAATTGGCCAAATATAACCAGTTGTCATAATCTTTAATGCTAATGGGACGTTAATGATAATTTCACTTTCCGCAGGGTTTTTAGTATTACTTACAGCACGAATATATTTGCGACCAACCCAACCAATCCAACCAGAAATATAGATAAATCCAAAACCTGGAATGATAAATTCTGCAGCGTGGCTCCAACGTCCATCGGCAATTAAATGTGGTAAACCATCTTGCCCACATAATAAGTCTGAACGGCTATATTTATCAAATCGTGCTTTAGTTCTTTCAATTTGCTGATCTAATGCTAAAGCTGGAGGTGAATCAGCTTCATATAAATTTTTGCGCTGTTCAAGTTTTTTAACACTTGCATTTAAGCGCTTCGTAAAAGCTGGTGAATCACTACATTTTGTTAAACCACCAATATCAGCTGATGCTTGATCTGGAGCAAAAGCTAAAAAGACTAAACAAAGTAAAGCTATTAAATTAAAACGTTTCATTATTAATTCAAAATTAAAGTTGTTAGTTTGGTAAAAAACTTCAAAAAATAAAGTTACTATCTACTTAATTATTATTATAGTGGTAAATTCAAAATTTACATATATTTTTTTGAAGGACTATAAGTGATTGGAAAATAAAAAATAGTTAACTTTTAATTTACTAGGTTTTTGAGGATTCAATTTTCAAAAACCTAGTAAATTAAAAGTTATTCGAAATCTTTACGATTTGGGTTTCTTGATGGATCACTCGAAAGAAGTCCAAAAATAAATAATGAAACAAAGAAGATAATTGCTGTATAAACTAAAATTTTTAAAGTTAACATTTAATTTTTCTAAAAAGTTATTTTTGATAATATTAATTATACTAAAACAAAATAATTCTAAATTATTTATTTTAGAAAAAGAGATTACTAGATTTTTAAAGTCTTGAATTTGAATGATTTAAGCTAAAAAGAAATGGATAAGCTTTTAAAACAGTAAATCTAGCACGTTTTAAAAATTTTCGATTAGAATTTGGCTGAGAAAATTTACTTAAAGATAAATAACCTTCAACTAAAATATAATCACTCTTACTATAATACTTGACCATATCATTGGCTAGATTTCCCCAAATAACAATCTCGATAACTTGAGTTTTTCGAATTTGGGGTAGTTGAGCACGGAATGTTGTAACTGAAATTTTATCTTTAATAATTTTTATTTTGGGTGATTCTAAAATTTTAACTATAGCTGTAATATAGTTCGTATCGCTCATGTTTTAAATAACTAGATTTTTTTGTTTTTGCACATCTTCAAAGTTAATATCACGTAATCGTTTTAATAAGCGAATAAAATACTCTAAGAAATAATCATCTAATTGAATAATCTCAGATGGATCAATTTTAAACATTTTATAGAGTTCAAATGTTGATTTTGAGAAATTATTTTCAGCACTTAGAATTTCTGCGAACGATAATCTATCGCTAATATTTTGACCCCACTCAAAAAATCCAAAGAACCGACTCACAACTTTTAAAATAAATAAAGGAATTTTTTGAATTTTTGCTTCTTGACCTGCTAATTGTTCACACAAATTAATAATTTCTGATGAAACCCAACCTTTTGAACCACTTAAAAAAAATATCTGATTGGTAGTTTGTGGAATTTGTAAAGCTTTTAAACAGAATTTTGCAATATCTTGGGTATCCATATATGAAATATAAGTATTTTCATTAGTCACCCAAATTGGTAGATTTTCTAAAATAGGAATAGCATATTGTTCGATTAACCCTTGGTAGAAACCAGTTAACCGAAAAATTGTGTAAGGGATACCTGAATCTTGCAATTTTGTTTCAATCCCATATTTCAGTTTCATTAAAGGAATATTATTAAATTGTTCAACATTTTGAGCTGAAAAGAAAATAAAACGCTTAATATTAGCTACTTTTGCTGCCTCAATTAAACATAATTTTCCATCCCAATCTACTTTTTTTAGAGAATCTAATTCATTGGCTCGACTTGTTGAAGCATCGATAACAGCAGTGATACCTTTTAAACAAGGAGGAATTGTTTCAGGTCGAGCTAAGTCACCATAAACTAATTCAACTCCCCATTCTTTTAAAAAAGCTGCTTTTCTAAAATTACGGACTAAACAACGGACTTGATAACCTTTTGTTAGAGCTTGTAAAACAATTTGTCGCCCTAATGTTCCGGTTCCTCCAATAACTAATAAACTCATAAAATAGTTTTATTTAAAATATCTTATTAATCTTTAAACACTGAACTTTGTAAAATATCAGCTGCTTCTAGGTTAACTAGTTCACGTTTTGTTAATACTTGACCACGACTATCAAAAATGCGATTTGCTTGACGCATTCGGGCACGATCTAACGCATTTTTAACGCTTCGAGCATTCGCAAATAGAGGCTTTTGACGGCGCTTTTCAATATATTGTTCTAACGCTACTTCGGCATCTGGTGTTAATTTATATTGTTGATCTTCTAACATTAGCTTGGAAATTTGTAATAATTCTTGAGTGGAATAATCAGGGAAATCAATATGATTAGCAATCCGTGATGATAAACCTGGATTTGACTCATAAAACTTATCCATGGGTTCTTTATACCCTGCTAAAATAACAACTAGTTCATCCCGTTGATTTTCCATTACTTGTAATAAAATTTCAATGGCTTCAGAACCGTAGTCTCTTTCATTATCTGGTTTATACAAATAATATGCTTCATCAATAAATAAAACACCACCCATAGCTTTTTTTAAAACTTCTTTTGTTTTGGGTGCAGTATGGCCAATATATTGACCTACTAAATCATCTCGTGTAACAGTTAAAAGATGACCTTTTTTAATGTAACCTAATTGATATAAAATATCGGCCATTTTTAAACCAACTGCGGTTTTTCCTGTACCCGGACTACCAGTAAATGACATATGTAATCCAGGATTTCCTGAAGTAATTCCTAAACTTTTTCTTAGTTTATCAATTAATAATAAGGCAGCAATTTCACGAATTCTTGTTTTTACAGGTGCTAAACCTACTAATTCTTCATCTAATAAGTTCAAAATTTTAGCGATTTCGGTTTTTGAGTATTCTTCTTGTAAATATACTGGGGTTGCATCCATATTATTACCTATAAAATTAAAATTTAGTTTATATAATAAATCAGTTAAATTTTAACTGATTTATTAGTTTTTATTGACAATATTATACATCATCTAATTAGCTAAAAGCTGGAATACTTGATAAACATATGAAAGCAAAGCCAGCACTCCCACATGCACCTACAAAGAATCCACCTTTAAATTGATCCCAAGCTTTTTTAGTTTGTAAGTCATTTTCATTTGCTGACTCTACTTTTTCTTGCCCAAAAGTAGCAATACCATAAATTGTTAATCCTAAAGTTAAAATTACAATTAATCCAATTGTTGACATAAAACCAGCAAGTAAGCCGACACTTGAATCACGTAATGGACCTAACTTAACAAAAGGACCCATTAAGAAGTAACCATGGGCTAAACCAATTTCTAAACCTCGTAATAAAGGTGTTAATCCAAATCGATAGGCTGGTAAATTTTGTAAAATTGCTCTTGTAACTGCTGAAGATGTAATTGGCGTTGCTAAATGACCCACAAATGGATCATCATTGTAAGGTTTAATAAAGTTAGCCATAAAATTAATTTGAAGATTTTTTAAATTAGTAATAAAATTTTTTGATTAAATAAACATGAGTTAGTGAAATTTTTACGAAAATTTTTACTAACCAAAATTTTTATATAGATTACTATATAATATATATTAATATACAGAAAAATTATTATAAACTTCATTTTAATAAAATAATAAAGATTTTATGACAACTGTTATCGATTACTTTTTATTAGTAGCATTCTGCTTTGCTCTTACATCTGGTCTATTTATAGGATTAAAATCAATTAAACTAATCTAATTTTTACTTAAATATACCTAATGCAAAATGAAATTCGTCAAGATCAAATTCTTGGGTCAAGAAGATTTAGTAATTATTTTTGGTCATTCTTTTTGCTGATAGGAGGTTTAAGTTTCTTACTAGCAGGGATTTCAAGTTACTTTAAAATTAATTTATTACCATTTGCAAATCCTACAGACCTAGTTTTTATCCCTCAAGGTTTAGTTATGATGTTCTATGGAACCTTAAGTCTGGGATTTAGTCTTTATATTGTTTTAACTATTTTGTTAGATGTTGGTAGTGGTTATAATGAATATAATAAGGTTGAGAACCTTGTTAAAATTGTTCGAAAAGGTTTCCCAGGAAGAAATCGTGAAATTCTTTTAACATATCCTTTAACTAATGTTCGAGCAATCGGCATAAAAATTACAGAAGGATTGAATCCTACTCGTAGTATTTATTTATGTTTAAAAGATGAACGAAATATACCATTAACGCCTGTTCAAGAACCCACTGCGATTTCAAATCTTGAAGAAGAAGCTGCTGATCTAGCAAAATTTTTAGATATAAAACTAGAAAACTTATAGGATTTTATTGCTTTTCAACCCGCATAATTTTATAATAGAATTATGCGGGCATAGTTTAGTGGTAAAACCTTAGCCTTCCAAGCTAATGATGGGGGTTCGATTCCCCCTGCCCGCTTCTATCAATTCAAAAAGAATTTATATTGGACTGAGTAACAATCTTTTTTTTTATAGGAGAATATATAAATATGTCTGGTGGATCTACGGGTGAACGTCCGTTTTCGGATATTATTACTAGTGTACGTTATTGGATCATTCATAGTATTACAATCCCATCACTTTTCGTATCAGGCTGGTTATTTGTAAGTACTGGTTTAGCATACGATGTTTTTGGAACACCGCGTCCAAACGAATATTTTACACAAGATCGTCAACAAATTCCATTAGTAAATGATCGATTTAGTGCGAAACAAGAATTAGAAGATTTAACGAAAGGTTTATAATTGAGGTAAAATAATGGCGAAAAATATTAATCAACCTGTAGCATATCCAATTTTCACATTCCGTTGGTTAGCCGTTCATGGATTAGCAATTCCAACGGTATTCTTTTTAGGCAGTATTACTGCAATGCAATTCATTCAACGATAGAAAATATAATAATACAGAAATAAAAACGAGGTAATCTTTATTATGACAGGTCCAAATCCAAATAAACAAGCGGTAGAATTAAATCGAACTTCTCTTTATTGGGGACTTCTATTAATCTTTGTTTTAGCAGTTCTATTCTCAAGTTACTTCTTCAATTAAAATCAATCTAATAGGAGCTTTATTATGGCAAATACTGGTCGAATTCCTTTATGGCTTGTAGGTTTAGTAGGTGGTTTAGCAGTAATCACAATGCTATCACTATTTATTTATGGTTCATATTCAGGCTTAGGCTCATCAATTTAACCTTAAATTTTATCATCGAATATTAGTATTTAGTATTCGATGATAATTAGTTCTAAAATATTTGGAAAAGACGTAGATACAAATTTTTAGAGTGAATTTTTTATCGTTTAAAAATTCTTTTTAACCATTTAAAATTTAATTTGAACCCATACCCTGTTCCTCGCCCAAACCATCCATACCAAAGTTTTGGAATAAAACGATTCAAACTTTTTTCTTTTTCTTTAGGATCTTGCCATGCTGTTTGACCACCACTATAAATACTATTTTTTGGCCTAGGGCCAATATGTAATTCTGTATTTTCAACAAAGAATGGGAGATAAAAATATTGTCCCCAAATAGCATGAAATAATCCAAAAAGAATAAACCCAATATGCACCAGAACGACACATGCAATAACAACATTCAAAAAATTCATCTGGACAAGTAAATTTGGATCTGTATAGTTTTCATACATTTTTGTTTGTGGAAGAATCACAAATGTTTGAAAATAATAAACTCGATAAATAAAATAAATAAAGATTTGCTCAATCATTCCAATAATTAATAGAAAAGTCCAATGCCATCGAACTAAATAAGGACAATATCGTTTTCCAATCCGAGTAATTACTGCGTAGGCTGCTACCCCAGAAAGTTGGTTCCAAAATTTACTGCAAATATCATAAATTTTGGGGATAATTTTATTATAAACCTTATAGTAGATAGGAAGAACAATTGATCTAGCTGAATCTTGTAATTTTGAAACCCCCATTGAAATTGGATCAATATAATATCGGAATCCAGTTTCTGGATCCGTATGAATAATACCTTTTGTAAATGCATAGTATAAAACTTGACCTGGATTATACCAATGAGCATCTTCACCTAATTTCAAATCTGTCAATACTAATTGTCGATGCATCGAACGTAATTGAACCGCATCCATGCCAAGTTTATGTAAAAATGGAAGTTTTAATAAAACGCTGCGATACATTGAAATAAGATCAATTAAATGACGATACCATAGGTAGCCTGCGAAAAGTCCAATACAAGTAATATAAAAAGAAGTTTTCAAATTATAACGGAAAGCAAGAATCACAAATCGTATAAAGAGAATAAAGAACAACACATTTTCAATGTCAGCCAAAGTAAGGCCATCTTGGATTTTTTCCCATAAACCTTCAATAATTAGACGAAAAGTTTCAAAAGAAACATCTGTAGATGTTTCAAAGCTTGAAGTACTTAATTCATAACCATATTCAGCTGACTGGTAGACATCTCGAATATTTGGATCCTCTAGCCCAAACCACTTTAAAACTGTTTCTTGATCAATGTGGATAAGAAGTGACAAAAGTCTAGGAAAATATAACATAAATTAATTCTATAAATTCGTTAAATAAACAATTTACATACACTGGCTAAACTTACTTAATTTTTATCGAAAAATCAAGGCTTTCTTAAAAAACTTTCGATTAATTTTTAGAAAAGAGAGTTGGAACTAAAAAATACTACCCCCAAGGGAATTCGAATCCCTGTCTGCTCCGTGAAAGGGAGCTGTCCTAGGCCTCTAGACGATGGGGGCAATTACAAGTTTTTGAGTTAGGTTATCCAATTAGAGGTTATTTTTTGAAGCGGGCAACGCGATTCGAACGCGCGACATCAACCTTGGCAAGGTTGCGCTCTACCACTGAGCTATGCCCGCTGACAAAAGTTTAGACCTTAAACTGGGCTTCATGATCTCTACGACTATATTATAGGAAAGTAGAAAATTTGTCAATAGTTTTAATTAATTTAGAAATTATAGTTTTAGCTATAATTTCTAAATCGATGACGCAATACCATCTGCAGTAGCGATAATGATAACAAGAGCTACCCAAGCTTGAAAACCTTTTGTAAAGTTATCTTTCGAACTTTCCCACTCACCTGGTGTTGCTAAAGCTACTGGTACTGTCACAACTAAACCTAATGAAATTAAAACTAATAAAGCTGTTAAAGCAGTTATCATAAGTATTCTGATAAAAAATTTATATTGATGATCCAAATTAAATTAATATATTATTAAAGATTACCTTTTTTTAAAGCTAATAAAATAATTACTGTCGGACCTGCTAACATAATAACACCTGTAGCAATAAGTTGCCCTAGAACTTGCCAATTAACCATTTTCTAAATCCTTATTTGTTAATTTTTAATAAAATTTAAAGTAATAAAATAACCTATAATGTTATTTTTCATTTTACTTTAAAATTCCTAAAGTAAAAATATTATTTTCAATAATATTTTGAGTTTTAAAAATTATTTTTAAAAAATATAAAAAAAAGGGTTTAAAATTTTATCTAAATCATGGTATTATCATAGTATGGGTTGCTAACTCAATGGTAGAGTACTCGGCTTTTAACCGAATAGTTCTGGGTTCGAGTCCCAGGTAACCCAATCGTTATAAATTTTTGATATTTTCACATAAACGAAAAAAATCTTTAAAAAGAAAGATAGTTAATTTTTTACCTAACCAAATGTTAGGTAAAAAATTAGAAATTATTAATCAATAGGACGCATTGATAATACAGGCTCATTTGCACGATTAATACCTTTCTCAAAACCAGCAGCTGCTGCACGAGCACGACCTGAATGCCACCAGTGACCTACTAAGAAAAAGAAGCCTAAGAAGAAGTGTGAACAACATAACCATGAACGAGGTGATACGTAGTTAACTGAGTTAATCTCTGTTGCTACACCACCTACCGAGTTTAGTGAACCTAATGGAGCGTGCGTCATATATTCTGCTGCACGACGTTCTTGCCAAGGTTGGATATCATTTTTAATTTTGTTAATATCTAAACCATTTGGACCACGTAAAGGTTCAACCCATGGTGCACGCAAATCCCAGAAACGCATTGTTTCACCACCAAAGATAATCTCACCACTTGGTGAACGCATTAAGTATTTACCTAAACCAGTCGGACCTTGCGCTGATGAAACATTAGCGCCTAAACGCTGATCTCGAACTAAGAATGTAAATGCTTGTGCTTGTGAAGCTTCTGGACCAGTTGGACCATATAATTCACTAGGATAAGCTGTGTTATTATACCATGAATATAATGAAGCTGTGAAACCCATTAATGAGATTGCTGCTAGACTGTATGATAAGTATGCTTCACCTGACCATACAAAAGCACGACGTGCCCATGCAAATGGTTTAGTGAAAATGTGCCAAAGGCCACCAACAATACATAGTACACCAATCCAGACGTGACCACCAATAACGTCTTCCATGTTGTTTACTGAAACAACCCAACCGTCACCACCAAATGGCGAACGGAATACGTAACCAAATACTACGATCGGATTTAATGTAGGTGTTGTAATAAAACGAACATCACCACCACCTGGTGCCCAAGTGTCATAAACACCACCAATGTACATTGCTTTCGCAACTAATAATAAAGCACCACCACCTAAAAGGCATAAGTGAATACCTAAAATTGTTGTCATTTTGTTTTTATCACGCCAGTCATATCCAAAGAATGGGAATGATTCTTCTAAAGTATCCGGACCTAATAATGAGTGGTAAATACCCCCAAAACCTAAAACAGCTGACGAAATTAAGTGAATAACACCTACAGCAAAATATGGTACAGTTGTTGTAATTTCACCCCCTGGGCCAATACCATAACCTAGAGTTGCTAAGTGTTGCATACAAATAAAACCTTGTTCATATAAAGGTTTTTCTGGAACAAAGTGTGATACTTCAAATAAAATCATAGCACCAGCCCAAAATACCATTAGACCAGCGTGCGCTACATGCGCACCTAATAATTTACCTGAAACATTGATTAAACGTGCGTTACCACTCCACCAAGCAAAACCTGTTGACTCGATGTCGCGACCTGCGATACTACTATTAAAGGGCGTTTCCACGTGGTAATACCTCCTCAGGGAATACAAAGTTTTCATGTGGTTGATCTTGAGCAGACATCCAAGCACGAATACCTTCGTTTAATAAAAGATTTTTTGTATAGAATGTTTCAAATTCTGGATCTTCTGCAGCACGTAACTCTTGTGATACGAAATCATATGCACGTAAGTTTAATGCTAAACCCACAATACCAATAGAACTTGTCCATAATCCTGTTACTGGTACAAATAACATAAAGAAGTGTAACCAACGTTTGTTTGAGAATGCTACACCAAAAATTTGTGACCAAAAACGGTTAGCTGTAACCATTGAATATGTTTCTTCTGATTGTGTTGGTGTAAAAGCACGGAATGTGTTCGCAGCATCACCATCTTCAAATAAAGTATTTTCTACTGTTGCGCCGTGAATAGCACAAAGTAATGCACCACCTAAAATACCAGCAACACCCATCATGTGGAATGGGTTTAATGTCCAGTTGTGGAAACCTTGTAAGAATAATAAGAAACGGAAAATTGCTGCAACACCAAAACTAGGTGCGAAGAACCAACTTGCTTGTCCTAATGGGTATAATAGGAATACTGAAACAAATATTGCAATCGGACCTGAGAATGCAATAGCGTTATATGGACGAATACCTACTAAACGTGCAATCTCAAATTGACGTAAGCAGAATCCAATTAAACCAAATGCACCGTGTAATGCAACGAATGTCCAAAGCCCACCAATTTGACACCAACGTGTAAAGTCACCTTGTGCTTCTGGACCCCATAATAATAATAATGAGTGTCCCATACTATTT